CCTCATTTATCTACTTTTCTTAAAATGATGGAAAAAAAAATTGATCTCTTCACAAGAGATAAAATCTCCTCTAATGATTTGTCTAATTATTGGAGCTCCACTCATAAAGAAAAAAGAAAGAAACTAAGCAATGAATTTTATAAAAGAGCTAAGCTTCTAGATAAGAAATTTCTTCCTATGGATGTATTAGAAAACCGAATTAGATTGTGTAATGATACGAATAAAAGAAAATACTTAACTCAAATATATGATCCTTTCTTGAATGGATGTTTTCGTGGACAAATGCCAAACAATTTATCACCATCAATTGAAAATGAAATTTACAAAACAAATTCCGTTTTGATCAATAAGATTCACGGTATCCTTCTTTCTATTAATAGTCATTATCCAGATCCCGAATTTGAACAGAAAATAAATCGAAAATCATTATTAAATGAAATTGGTTTTTTTTTTAACTTAATAAGTAAATTTTCGGACAAATCAGTATCAAGTTTGAATTTTGACAAACTTTATTTATTTCCAGAACATGAACAAGTCAAAATATATTCCGAAGAAAAAAAAAGAAAAAAAAAATTCTTATTGGACACAATTCAAAGTGATCTGAACCAGGAAAAAATAGACGAAATCAGTAAAAAAGTTCCTCAATGGTCATACAGTTTAATCGACGAAATGGAGGAAATGACGGAAGGATCCACAAAGGAACCTCAGATTCGTTCCAGAGAAGCCCAACCTATAGTTATTTTTAGTAGTAAAACAGATAATTTTTTTCAAAGTCCTAGAAATATTTCTAATACTGATGATAATGAGTTTATTGATGATATCGAATATAGTTTACTAAAATATTCACGCGAACCGGATTTTGCCCGAGAATTAATCAAAGGATCTATGCGCTGTCTAAGGCGTAAAACAGTGACTTTGAAACTCTTTCAAAGCCATCCCCATTCCCCCCTTTTTTGGGACCAAACACAAGAAATTTCGTTGGGTGATCTTTTCAATTATATATATCTATATTTGAAAGAATGTTTCAGGAAAAAAGGTACAGACAATTCAGAATTTTTGGCTATGGCGAAAAAGGTAGAAGAGGAGCAAATAGAGGAACAAAAATACGACGACGAAAAAAGACTTATAGAAATAGAAGAGGCCTGGGAGAACATTCTTTATGGTCTAATACTTAGAAGCTTTATAATAATAATCCAATCAATTATTAGAAAATATATTATACTACCTTCATTGATAATAACAAAAAATATCATTCGTATACTATTATTTCAATATCCCGAATGGTCAGAAGATTTTAGGGATTGGAAAAAAGAAGTGCATATTAAATGCACCTATCAGGGCATTCCAGTATCCGACAAAGAATTTCCAAATAACTGGTTCACAGAGGGTCTTCAGATAAGGATCTTATCTCCTTTTGTTTTGAAACCTTGGCACAAATCTAAGCTACGATCTACGGAAAAAAAAAAAAGATCTACTGAAAAAAAAAACGTTAAAAAAAAAAACTTATGGTATTTAACAGCTTTTGGAACACAAGCGGAATCGTACCTTGAATATCATGTCCCGAATCCATTTTCATTTTTGGGTCCCATTTTAAAAAAAATTAAAAAACAATTGAAAAAAAATTTCAAAAATCGTTTTTTTCTAGTTCTACAAGTTTTAAATGAAAGAAAAAAATGGTTTCTAACTATCTTAAAAGAAATAGAAAAATGGAACATCAAAAGTATTCTATTTAGATTCCAAAATATATATGAATTGGGTGAAAACAAGAAAAATTCAACAATCAGTAAGAATAATCCAATGATTTACGAATCACCCGTTATAATTCACTCTATGAATTGGACAAAAAGTTCATTGACAGAAAAAAGAATAAAAGATCTTAATGTTAAAACAAAGACAATCATAACAGAAATAGAAAAAATGACAAACGAAGGGGGGGTTCTAACTTCAGAGAAAAGTTTCAATTCTAACAAAACAACTTATGATGCTAAAAGATTCGAATTACAAAAAAATATTTTGCAAATATTACAAAGAAGAATTGTTCGATTAACCCGTAAATCATATTCTTTTTTCAAATTTTTCATGGAAAGGGTATACGTCGATATCCTTTTATGTATTATTGGTATTCCTCGGATCAATATACAACTTTTTCTTGAATCAACAAAAAAGATTGTAACTAAATCCATTTCCAATAAAAAAACAAATGCAGAAAGAATTGATAAAAAACATCGAAGTATAATTCCATTTATGTCAATTATAGACAAATCTTGTAATATTACGAATACGAATTCAGAGAATTCTTGTGACGTATCTTCTTTGTCACAAGCATATGTATTTTTTAAATTATCACAACTCCAAGTTATTAACGGATATAAGTATAAGTTAAGATCTATTTTTGAATCTCATGAAAGATCTTTTTTTCTTAAGAATGAAATAAAGAATTATTTACAGGGAATATTTAATTCAAAATTAAGACATAAGAACCGTCGCCATTCTGTAATGAATCAATGGACAAATTGGTTAAAGGTTCATTATCTATATGATTTACCTGAGAGCAGATGGTCGAGATTAGTACCACAACACTGGAGAAAAAGAATCAAGAAACATCGTGTGGCTCAAAATAAAGATTTAATCAACTATGATTCCTATGAAAAAACCCGATTAATTCTTTACAAAAACCAAAACGAAGAAGTAGACTTATTCGAAAACGAAGAAGTAGACTTATTCGAAAACGAAGAAGTAGACTTATTAAATTTTCAAAAAAAAATTAAAAAACAATATAGATATGATCTTTTGTCATATAAATATCTTAATTATGCAGATAAGAAAAATTCATATATTTATGGATATAGATCACCATTCCAAACAAACAAAAACCAAACCATTTCTTATAATGACAACACATGTAAAAAAGAATTTTTTGATATAACGGGCGATATCTCTATCAAAAATTATGTAGCAGAAGATGCTATTATAGATATGGAAAAAAAAAATCTGGATAGAAAGTATTTTGATTGGATGGTAATGGATGTAGAAATACCAAATCGTTCTATATCGAATCCGAAATCGAATCCGAAATCGAATCCGAAATCGAAATTTTGGTTCTTTTCAAAATTATCAATATTTTATGATGCATATCAGAAGAATCCTTGGCTTCTACCAATAAAATCCCTTTTTTTCCCTTTTTATGGAAAAGGTGTTAGTAAAAACAAATCTCGTAATTTCGACGAAGAACCAGATACGGGTCCATTAGGTCTATATCTATCTCGCTTAAACCAAGCTTATGAAGACTCATACTGGGAAAATGGTTCGTATAGTCTAAAACGAGAGGACTACATAGATATAGAGCGAAATGACTACCCCAACGATCTAAAGGGAGAACAAAAATTCTTAGCAGACAAGTATTTAAATTATCATTTGAAATTAGAAAATTTCTTCGAGGAAACACTAATGGATCAGATCCAATTTTATTGTTTACTGATTAGATTGAAAAATTTTAAAAAATTTTTTATACGCTCTATAAAAACGGGAGATATAAATCTAGAGACTATGGCGATTCATGAAAATCCGGAGTTCATTCTTCCAGACACTAAAGAATCGATTGAAAAAGAAAAACAAATATTTTTTATCGAACCTGTTCGTCTGGCTAAAAAAAACTATGAACAATTTTTTATGTATCAAACCATAAACCTATCGTTGATTCATAAGAATAAGCGTGAAATTTTTCAAAGAAATCCAGAAAAAGGTCGTGTTGATAAAAAGAATTTTGATAAAAACATTACAAGAACAAGAAATCAGAAGATAACAGAAAATAAAGATAAAAATCATACTGATTTGCTTGTTCCTGAAAATCTTTTGTCCAATAGACGCCGTAGAGAATTGAGAATTCTAATTTGTTTGAATCCTAAAAATACTAGAAAGACAATAAATTGCAATGAGAATAAAATAAATACTGGCTGTCAAGTTGTGGCTAAAAATAAAGATCTTGATATAGAAACAAAAAAACTAATGAATTTAAAATTCTTTCTTTGGCCAAATTATAGATTAGAAGATTTAGCTTGTATAAATCGCTATTGGTTTGATACCCAAAATGGAAGCCGTTTCAGTATATTAAGGATACATATGTATCCGCGATTGAAAATTTGATTGATAATTTTCCCATTTATCTTCTATTTAGAATTAGAATAGAATAATTTCTTATCTTCACATATCTTATATGTGAAGATAAGATATATCTTTCTAAATGCGCACACGCATCATTGATACTAATTCAATGATTTTAGATAGAAAAATGAATCAAAAAAATCGTCTTCTTTTTTTTTAAGTATACAATAGAATTTTTTATTTTGTGAATCCATAAATATAGTATAGTATTTCTATTTGTAATTAATTTTATTTGAAAAAAAAAAAAGAAATTCATAATTATTAAGTAAATTAAGATAATTTAATTAATAATATAAAAAATTAAAAATTAGTGTAATTACTATTACTGATCAATAAAAATATCTATCAAAAAAGGGGGGAGAGGAAAGCTTTCATTTTATTTTATGATAAAAAATTCAATTATACCTGTTATTTCAAACAAAAGAGAAGAAGAAAACCCTGGATCTGTTGAATTTCAAGTAATCAATTTCACGAATAAGATACGAAGACTTACTTCACATTTTGAATTACATCGAAAAGACTATTTATCTCAAAGAGGTTTACGTAAAATTCTGGGAAAACGAAAACGACTACTGTCTTATTTGGCAAAGAAAAATCGAATACGTTATAAAAAATTAATAAATCAGTTGGGTATTAGGGAGTCACAAATTCGTTAATTTCAAGAGTCATTTTCAATTATTCGATTTTTTAGATCCTGAATTTAGATGAACTTTTTTTTTTACGATTCATGGAAGAATGAATCGAGGAAAAACCTATGAATGTCCCAGCTACAAGAAAAGACCTCATGATAGTCAATATGGGGCCTCAGCACCCATCTATGCATGGTGTTCTTCGACTTATTGTTACTCTGGATGGTGAAGATGTTATTGATTGTGAACCAATATTGGGTTATTTACACAGAGGGATGGAAAAAATTGCGGAAAATCGGACAATTATCCAATATCTGCCTTATGTAACACGTTGGGATTATTTAGCTACTATGTTCACAGAAGCAATAACCGTAAACGGACCGGAACAATTGGGAAATATTCAAGTACCTAAAAGAGCCAGCTATATCCGAGTAATTATGTTGGAGTTAAGTCGTATAGCTTCTCATCTACTATGGCTCGGACCTTTTATGGCAGATATTGGTGCACAAACCCCTTTTTTCTATATTTTTAGAGAAAGAGAATTAATATATGATCTATTTGAAGCTGCGACAGGTATGAGAATGATGCATAATTTTTTTCGTATCGGAGGCGTAGCGGCTGATCTACCTTATGGTTGGATAGATAAATGTTTTGATTTCTGCAATTATTTTTTAACAAGGGTTGTTGAATATCAAAACCTTATTACGCGAAATCCGATTTTTTTAGAACGGGTTGAGGGAGTAGGTGTTGTTGGTAGAGAGGAAGTAATAAATTGGGGTTTATCAGGACCGATGCTTCGGGCTTCCGGAATAGAATGGGATCTACGTAAAGTAGATAATTATGAATGTTACGAGGAATTTGATTGGGAAGTTCAATGGCAAAAAGAAGGAGATTCATTAGCTCGTTATTTAGTTCGAATTGGTGAAATGACGGAATCCATTAAAATTATTCAGCAGGCTTTGGAAGGAATTCCCGGCGGGCCATATGAAAATTTAGAAATCCGCTGCTTTGAGAGAGAAAAGGAGCAAAAATGGAATGATTTTGAATATCGATTCATTGGTAAAAAATCGTCTCCGACTTTTGAATTGCCGAAACAAGAACTTTATGTAAGAGTTGAGGCTCCCAAGGGAGAATTAGGAATTTTTCTAATAGGAGATCAGAATGGTTTTCCTTGGAGATGGAAAATTCGTCCACCAGGTTTTATCAATTTGCAAATTCTTCCTCAATTAGTTAAAAGAATGAAATTGGCTGATATTATGACAATACTAGGTAGCATAGATATCATTATGGGAGAAATTGATCGTTGAAATGATAATTGATACAACGGAAATCCAAGATATCCATTCTTTTTCCGGATTGGAATCTTTAAACGAAGTCTATGGAATTCTATGGGTACTTGTACCTATTTTGATTCTTATATTGGGAATCACAATTAGTGTACTAGCAATTGTATGGTTAGAAAGAGAAATATCTGCAGGGATACAACAGCGCATTGGACCCGAATACGCCGGTCCTTTTGGAGTTCTTCAAGCTCTAGCAGATGGAACAAAACTCCTTTTCAAAGAGAATCTTATTCCATCTAGGGGAGATATTCGTTTATTCAGTATTGGACCATCCATATCAGTTATATCAATTCTACTAAGCTATTCAGTAATTCCTTTTGGCTATAACTTTATTTTATCTGATTTCAATATAGGTGTTTTTTTATGGATTGCGATTTCGAGTATTGCGCCCATTGGACTTCTTATGTCAGGATATGGGTCGAATAATAAATATTCCTTTTTGGGTGGTCTACGAGCTGCTGCTCAATCGATTAGTTATGAAATACCATTAACTCTATGTGTCTTATCAATATCTCTACGTGCGATTCGTTGAAACAGATAAGGGCTATTCGATGCTATTGCTATCCTCCTCTCTTTATACTTCTACTACTATATAGGAAAGGAGTCGAATAAATTAAATAGATACTTTCATTATCTTAATTTTATTTATTTTTCACAATTAGGATTGAAGAACTAAATCAGATAGTTATATGAGTGAAATAAAACAGCTTCTATTGAATAGAATTTCAGAATACGATATTACTTCGTTCGTATGATGATTTAAAATGGTAGTAAAAATATTGAGTCTCATTTTCTATGTATAAGAATTAAGTGAATTATAAACAGAAGAGGCCATTTAACCCAAGATTGGATAATTAGTCATCCTGTTTTGAAGCGGGCTCAAAAGACCAACCTTATTGAGTTTTAGTTACCATTTGTATGAATTATCATAGATGCATTAACATAAAAAAAATAAGGCGGTTAATAAAAAAAGAGTGGATGGTTAGGAACACCAAGATACACAAAGGATTAGTAACGCAGATTTTGTAAATTATCCAAAAGAGAATTTACGCATAATAGAAAAAGAATACTAATTGGGGCTTTAAATTGGTAGAAAAAATCAAGCAGTACTCCCCACAATTCCGATCCAGAGTATGCTTCCATCCACTGATTAAATAACTTACTATCAGGAACGAAAAAATCCTTTGAAATTTTTTAAGTCCCTTTTTAATTTAATAGCAAAAAAAAAGAAGAATAGGAACGAAAAAAACACAAGAAATCAAAAACGAAAAAGCGATTTCCTTTTCGTTTTTGATTTCGTATTTCTTATATCCATATTGATGGAGATTTAATTCATATCATAATTAAGAAACTAATGTGTAATTCTTTTTCGTAATTGAAAAAGAATTCTGAGGGTTATTGATAATTCGAAAAGAGTATTTTATTGAATAATTCTATTATTACTCAACAAATTCAAAATTTGATTTTTAAGGGATGAGATCAATTCAGAAGTTCAATTTAAATATGAAAATGGATTTATCTTTACTTATTTAATTTTTTATTTTTAACAGACAGAATTGAATTGGTCTAATTCAGAACCGTCCGATAGATTTGAATCTTATCTCTCTTAGGAATATATCAAGAAGAGATCAATAATCGGCCCGGTCCTTAGATTTACTGAAGGCTTTCCAGGAGCCGTATGAGGTGAAAATTTCATGTACGGTTCTGTAATAGAGATGAGAACAGTAATGTTATCACCGACTAGGATTATCTAACAGTTTAAGTACAGTTGATATAGTTGATGCGCAATCAAAATATGGTTTTTGGGGATGGAATTTGTGGCGTCAACCTATGGGTTTCATCGTTTTTTTAATTTCTTCGCTAGCAGAATGTGAAAGATTACCTTTTGATTTACCAGAAGCAGAAGAAGAATTAGTAGCGGGTTATCAAACAGAATATTCTGGTATCAAATTTGGTTTATTTTACGTTGCTTCCTATTTAAACTTATTAATTTCTTCATTATTTGTCACAGTTCTTTACTTGGGTGGTTCCAATATATCTATTCCTTACATATTCGTTTCTGAGTTTTTTGAAATAAATAAAACATATGGAGTTTTTGGAACTACAATTGATCTCTTTATTACATTAGCTAAAACTTATTTTTTCTTATTCCTTTCTATCATAACAAGATGGGCTTTGCCTCGGCTAAGAATGGATCAATTATTAAATCTTGGATGGAAATTTCTTTTACCTATTTCTCTCGGTAATCTATTACTAACAACTTCGTCTCAATTGTTTTCACTATAAAAAAAAGATTGATCTTCTATATGTAAGAGAAAGAAATAAAACAAAAATATTCATAGATATTTACGATATGTTCCTTATGGTAACTGGGTTCATGAATTATGGTCAACAAACAGTCCGAGCTGCAAGGTACATTGGTCAAGGTTTCATGATTATCTTATCTCACGCAAATCGTTTACCTGTAACTATTCAATATCCTTATGAAAAATTAATCACACCGGAACGTTTCCGCGGTCGAATCCATTTTGAATTTGATAAATGCATTGCTTGTGAAGTATGTGTTCGTGTATGTCCTATAGATTTACCCGTTGTTGATTGGAAACTGGAAACTGATATTCGAAAGAAACGATTGCTTAATTACAGTATTGATTTTGGAATCTGTATTTTTTGTGGTAACTGTATTGAGTATTGTCCAACAAATTGTTTATCAATGACTGAAGAATATGAACTTTCGACTTATGATCGTCACGAATTGAATTATAATCAAATTGCTTTGGGCCGTTTACCAATGTCAGTAATTGATGATTATACAATTCGAACAATTCAAATTAATAAATAAAATTTTTTATAATTAAATACAACTTAATTTAATTCTTAAGAAAAAAATAATATAAATATAATAAATAATAATATAAATATATATATGTATAGATAGAATTATATATATTTATATTATTATTATATAAAATAAAAATATTATAAAAAATGAATAAATATTAGATATCAGATTAGAAATATTGGATATTCTAGATTATAGAAATCTATGTTTTCAATAGAATAGATAGATAATATAAATGAAATATATTATATAAATTTTATATTATATAAATTTTCAATATTCAATAGTTATATAGACTTTTATACTTTTGTTTTAGTATAGTTTCAAACTACTCTTTCGTATAAAGACTGGAATTACATTGATTATATAACTGTACCTATATCAATTCAAACTCCGTAAGGTTTTTTAATGCAAAGAGAAATTGAAGTATATAAAAATTTTTTCCTGGTCATATCAATAAGGTCATGAAATTTCGATTTCTTTGTCTTTTTTTTTACATATAATGGATTTGCCTGAAACGCTACATGATTTTCTTTTAGTCTTTCTGGGATCGGGTCTTGTATTAGGAAGTCTAGGAGTAGTATTACTTACCAACACAATTTTTTCTGCTTTTTCGTTGGGACTGGTTCTTGTTTGTATATCTTTATTCTATATTTTATCAAACTCCCATTTTGTAGCTGCATCACAGCTACTTATTTATGTGGGAGCTATTAACATTTTAATCATATTTGCTGTGATGTTTATGAATAGTTCAGAATATTACGACGATTTTCATCTTTGGACCGTTGGAGATGGGATTACTTTGATGGTTTGTACAAGTATTTTTGTTTCACTAATAACTACTATTCCAGATACATCATGGTACGGAATTATTTGGACTACAAGACCAAATCAGATTATTGAGCAAGATTTGATAAGTACTAGTCAACAAATCGGAATTCATTTATCAACAGATTTTTTTCTTCCATTTGAACTCATTTCAATAATTCTTTTAGTTGCTTTGATAGGTGCAATTGTCGTAGCTCGCCAGTAAAAAATCTTTAGAGAATAGAGAACTAGCAATATAAATCCAGATTCAATTTTTTTTTTATTGCCGATTGCTAATATATTCTTTTGGTCCAGACTTTTTATATTCTTTAGTCAATCGAATCTGTTGAATTGTTGTTCATATTGAAATGAATCAAAATTGATAAGGAGTTGGTCAATGATGCTCGAACATGTACTTGTTTTGAGTGCCTATTTATTTTCTATTGGTATCTATGGATTGATCACGAGCCGAAATATGGTTAGAGCCCTTATGTGTCTTGAACTTATACTGAATGCAGTTAATCTAAATCTCGTAACTTTCTCTGATTTTTTTGATAATCGCCAATTAAAAGGAAATATTTTTTCCATTTTTGTTATAGCTATTGCAGCCGCTGAAGCAGCTATAGGACCGGCTATTGTTTCTTCAATTTCTCGTAACAGAAAATCAACCCGTATCAATCAATCAAATTTGTTGAATAAATAGCATTAATCATAATTACTCAAAAGTAGAATTTTGAATAGTGTAATATTTATCAATTCAAATTAGCATGTATGCTACACAACTTATGATCATGTTTGCGTTTGCAAAACGAAATAATAAGGAATCAAAGTATCCTGGCCCTCCTCTCTTCGTTCTTTTCAATTTATCTAGACGTCTATTTTGATTAGCAAAATTCTGAAAAATCATTGATTCATCTGGTGTATAAATATATGATTCATTTAGGAGTTTACTAGATCGATAATTTTCATTTTTGATGTTCAAAAATTACTATAGATACAATGTCACATTCAGTAAAGATTTATGATACATGTATAGGATGTACTCAATGTGTCCGAGCCTGTCCCACAGATGTATTAGAAATGATACCTTGGGATGGATGTAAAGCTAAGCAAATAGCTTCTGCCCCAAGAACAGAGGACTGTGTTGGTTGTAAGAGATGTGAGTCCGCTTGTCCGACGGATTTCTTAAGTGTTCGAGTTTATTTAGGGAATGAAACAACTCGAAGTATGGGTCTAGGTTATTGATACGTTTCAAAAAACACCACACGAATACGTTTTTTTACTGGCAAAAACCCGTGCTCAAAATAAAATAGAAAAGATTTTTTCTATTTTGAGCGCGGGCTTTTCTGGCCCAAGTGTATCTTATTTTTATCACGAATTATTTTCCTTGGTTAACAATAGTTGTAGTTTTGCCAATAGTCGGGGGTTCTTTAATTTTCTTATTTCCTCATAGGGGAAATAAGGTAATTAGGTGGTATAGCATTTGTATATGCTTAATTGATCTCCTTCTAACAACCTATGCATTTTGTTATCATTTCCAATTGGATGATCCACTAATCCAACTGACGGAGAATTATAAATGGATCAATTTTTTTGATTTTTACTGGAGCTTCGGAATAGATGGACTCTCTATAGGACCTATCTTACTAACGGGATTTATCACCACTTTAGCCACGTTAGCGGCTCAGCCAGTTACTCGAGAATACCAATTATTCTATTTCCTGATGTTAGCAATGTATAGCGGTCAAATAGGACTATTTTCTTCTCGAGACATTTTACTTTTTTTCATCATGTGGGAATTGGAATTAATTCCCGTTTATCTACTTTTAGCCATGTGGGGAGGAAAGAAACGTTTGTATTCAGCTACAAAGTTTATTTTGTACACTGCGGGAAGTTCTGTTTTTTTATTAATGGGAATTCTGGGTATCAGTTTATATGGTTCGAATGAACCAACATTAAATTTTGAAACATTAACTAATCAATCGTATCCTGTGGCGCTAGAAATAATATTCTATATGGCATTTCTTATTGCTTTTGCTGTCAAATCGCCGATTATACCCTTACATACATGGTTACCAGATACCCACGGAGAGGCACATTACAGCACTTGTATGCTTTTAGCCGGAATCTTATTAAAAATGGGAGCATATGGGTTGGTTCGAATTAATATGGAATTATTTTCCCATACTCATTCCATATTTTGCCCCTGGTTAATGATATTGGGTTCTATTCAAATAATCTATGCTGCTTCAACATCTTTTGGTCAACGTAATTTAAAAAAAAGAATAGCTTATTCCTCGGTATCTCATATGGGTTTCCTTATTATAGGAATTGGTTCCATAAGTGATACTGGGCTCAACGGGGCCATTTTACAAATAATATCTCATGGATTTATTGGCGCTGCGCTTTTTTTCTTGGCAGGAACTAGTTATGATAGACTACGTCTTCTTAATCTTGACGAAATGGGCGGAATGGCTATCCCAATGCCAAAAATATTCACGATTTTTACTATCTTATCGATGGCTTCTCTTGCATTACCGGGCATGAGCGGTTTTGTTGCAGAATTGATAGTTTTTTTGGGAATAATTACTAGTCAAAAATATCTTTTCATGATGAAAATACTAATTACTTTTGTAACAGCAATTGGAATGATATTAACTCCTATTTATTTATTATCTATCTTACGGCAGATGTTCTATGGATACAAGTTTTTTAATACACCAAACTCTTATTTTTTTGATTCTGGGCCGAGAGAATTATTTATTTCTATTTCTATCCTTATACCCGTACTAGGTATTGGTATTTATCCAGATTTCATTTTCTCATTCTCGGTTGAGAAAGTTGAAGCTATTCTATCTAATTTTTGATAGATAGTTTTCTTGAATAAATGAATAAAACAAAACCAATAAATAAAAAAGAGAAAAAAAACCTTTGGACAAAGATTTTTATGTTAGATTAACTTAACAAAAAAATTGAATTGTAATCGAATATGTTTGTTGTTTGTGAGAACCCTTAAAATCAAGTAATGTAATGATTGAAAGGGTTCTCGACGATTTTTGGGAAGTTTAATTTATGGAAAGTATATATATATGCTTTCCATATTTTTATTTCTCAGGTTAAGTTCGTTACTCATTTTTTTAATTCAATTAGATATAAATGAACCATAACTATGTAGTCCTATTCCTAATAGATTGATCCCCAAATAACATACCCAAATTATAAGAAATCCTATAGAGGCCACTATTGAAGAATTTACACCTTCTAATTTTTTATTTTTTCTAGTATGTAAATAAATCGCGAATATGGTCCACGTAATAAAGGCCCAAGTTTCCTTTGGATCCCAATTCCAATATGATCCCCATGCCTCGTTAGCCCATACTGCTCCTGAAAGAATACCTATTGTTAAAAAGAGAAAACCTAGACTAATAATACGATAACCCCAACGATCCAATTGTTGAATAAATTGAGACCTGTAATAATTTCTAGAAGAAGAAGTTGTTCGTAAAACATTCTTTCGTTCATTCATATTAATATATTTGATTTCAGCAAAATCAAATGATTTATTTAAAGAATACAAATTCTTGCTTTTACCAAGAATTTGGATTACTTCTTGAAACGTAATGACTAAAATAGCCACTGATAATAATGATCCACATAAAAGAGCTGCATATCCGAATATCATCATACTGACGTGCATCATTAGCCAATGGGATTGTAGAGCGGGTACTAATATTACGGATTGATGCATTTTGGTTAAAAGACCTGAAGTAGCAAAGCCTTGGGTAAAAATAACACTTGGTGCTATTATTGTACTTAAAAGGTTTTTATCCTTTTTAAAAAAAGGAACCATATGAAAAATAGAAAAACCCCATGAAAGAAAGATTAAGGATTCATATAAATCACTAAAAGGTAAATGGCCCGAAAAAAACCAACGAGTAATTAACAATCCCGTTACACAGAAAAAAGTTATTGTCATGGCTTTTTTGGACAAATCATATAATCCTACGATTTCATTGACTAATAAGGTTATTAAATGAATTGAAATTACAATAGATATGACCGAAAACGATATATGAGTTAATATATGCTCTAAAGTTGAAAATATCATATATATAATGAAAATAAATAAATATCTATAATGAAAATAAAAAAGGTATAAATACTAGGATAGGAATCGGGAATTGAATTCATTATAGGACTTATTCTTTTAGAATAGAGATATAGGATGCCATGCCGCTACTCGGACTCGAACCGAGATGCTCTAGCACTGCTTCCTAAGAGCAGCGTGTCTACCAATTTCACCATAGCGGCTTACTCGAAATCATAATAACCGATTCATTAGTCAATCGTCGAGATTAAAAGAATCAATTAACGTGGAATTTGAATATTAATTTAATACATTTGTTTACTAAACATTAAAAAATTTGAAGAATTCTATTATTATTCTAATTCTATACTATAAGTTCATATTAACTATAGAAGTAGAAGTATAGTAATAAAATCGAAAAAATATTCAAAAAAAAAAAATAGAACGTTTCGATTTTAATACGAAGTTAAGTTGTATTCTTGTTTTTTTTTTCATTTCCAGTGTTAGTTTTCAAATTTAACAACGGAGAATGGGTTTTTCGTAGTTTACACTTTTTCGAATTCAAAAAAAGCACTGTTGAAACTGAAACTAGATAGTTCTTACTTCAATCTAGGAATGAATGAAAAAAACATTTTGTTGTAGTTGTTTATCACTCATTTTTTAATTATTTCATTAATTTTATGACTCTAAAGAAATGCATTTCCATTTTTTCAATGAAATCCTTAACGTTAATTTCTATATCTATTATTACACTACATTCTAAAAAATTTAGATTATATATTTAGCATATATATATATTATAATATATGCTAAATATATGGTCAATATTAAATATTCTTATATTCTTTATTATTATACTAATAATAAAGAATATTAAAGAATACTCTTTGAATCGAGCTAATTCAGATTAGTGCAACATTTTTATTTGTTACAAAAAAAACTTTTTGAGTTCCCTGTCAAAATGGATTGCGCTAATGAAAAGGCTTTCAATGCTGTCCAATATCCCTTTTTTTTCCAAAAATTCTTACGAATTTTTTTTTTTGATCTAGAAGTGCGCTTTTTTGGAACTGCCATATAATTAAGATAATTTTTTCATTGCTATAGTTTGATGTGAAAGACATTTGATTTGTTCTGTAAATGAAAACGAAATATTCTTTAATTAGCCATATGTCGTCTTAGCTATCCTTCCTATTTTTTTTATTTCTATCTAAAGTAAAAACATTGAATATTAGAAACCTTTTCAAAATATTTCCAAACATATATATCTAGATCTCCTTTTTTTGTAATGTAATTTTAATGTATCAATTAGTTCAAAAATGAACTAATGTTTCTGAATAATAATAAGATTATTTGATCGGGTCATTTCATATGTTTTTTCTGATTCATTCATATAGCAAAAGAAACGAATGTTCTTAGTTTTGGTGTAATTATTTATCCTCAGTCTATAGATAATAATTTGAATTTTACAAATTTCGTTTTTATTTATTTTTATTATAATATATATATTTTTATTATAATATATATAATTTTTTATTTATAGTAATTTAATATTTCTTAATATAAAATAATAATATATATATATTCGAATTTAATTTGGTTATTGGTCTATTTTTACTTTGTACTTTGGGATATTGGAAGTATTGTGCAACGATTCAGAATAATTAAAAAAAATCTCAAATTCTATTTATATATCCACTTTTTTATTAACCGAACCCTTTACAAAAGAGATAAAACAAACGAATAAGAAAGAAATTTCATTAAGAATCAAAATATTTTTTATTCTTTATTTTTTTTTGTATGGAATATACACATCAATTTTCATGGATCATACCTTTCCTCCCACTTCCAGTTCCTATTTTAATAGGGGTAGGACTTCTACTTTTTCCCACGGCAACAAAAAATCTTCGCCGTATGTGGGCTTTTCCTAGTATTTTATTGTTAATAATAGTTATGATTTTTTCGATCGATCTATCTATTCATCAAATCCAGAACAGTTCAATCTATCAATATGTATGGTCTTGGACTATTAATAATGATATTTCTTTAGAGTTTGGCTACTTGTTCGATTCACTTACTTCTATTATGTCAATATTAATCACTACTGTTGGTATTCTGGTTCTTTTTTATAGTGATAATTATATGTCTCATGATCAAGGATATTTGAGATTTTTTACTTATCTGAGTTTTTTTAATACTTCAATGTTGGGATTAGTTACAAGTTCCAATTTGATACAAGTTTATATTTTTTGGGAATTGGTTGGAATGTGTTCTTATCTATTAATAGGTTTTTGGTTTACACGTCCTATTGCGGCAAAGGCTTGTCAAAAAGCATTTGTAACTAATCGTGTAGGGGATTTTGGTTTATTATTAGGAATTTTAGGTCTTTATTGGATAACGGGTAGTTTGGAATTTCGGGATTTATTTCAAATATTTAATAACTTGATTTATAAGAATGAGGTTAATATTTTTTTTGTTACTTTCTGCGCCCTCTTATTATTTTGTGGATCAGTTGCGAAATCTGCCCAATTCCCTCTTCATGTCTGGTTACCGGATGCTATGGAAGGGCCGACCCCTATTTCGGCTCTTATACACGCTGCTACTATGGTAGCAGCAGGAATTTTTCTTGTAGCTCGGCTTCTTCCCCTTTTCACAGTTATACCCTTCATAATGAGTGGAATAGCTTTGATAGGTATAATAACAGTAGTATTAGGAGCAACTTTAGCTATTGCTCAAAAAGATATTAAGAAAAATTTGGCCTATTCTACAATGTCTCAATTGGGTTATATGATGTTAGCTTTAGGTATGGGCTCTTATCGAGCCGCTTTATTTCATTTGATTACTCATGCTTATTCAAAAGCATTGTTGTTTTTAGGATCTGGATCCATTATCCATTCAATGGAAGCAATTGTTGGATATTCTCCAGATAAAAGTCAAAATATGGTTCTTATGGGCGGTTTAAAAAAACATGCGCCAATTACAAAAACCGCTTTTTTAATAGGTACACTTTCTCTTTGTGGTATTCCACCTTTTGCTTGTTTTTGGTCCAAGGATGAGATTCTTAATGATAGTTGGTTGTATTCACCGATTTTCGCAATAATAGCTTGTTCCACAGCAGGATTAACTGCATTTTATATGTTTCGAATCTATTTACTAGTTTTTGAAGGATATTTAAACGTTCATTTTCAAAATTTCAACGGAAAGAAAAATAGTTCATTCTATTCAATATCTTTATGGGGCAAAGAAGGAAAAAAGAAATTAAAAAAGAAAATTCATTTATTAGGTTTATTAACAATGAATAATAATGAAAGGACTTCTTTTTTTCGGAAGAGGAAATATTCAAATACAATTAATCGAAATTTCAAAAGCATAAAACGTCTTTTTGTTGAGAGTACCTATTTTGGTACTAAAAACATTCCTTTTTTTTATCCTCATGAATCTGACAATACCATGCTATTTTCTATGCTTGTATTAGTATTATTTACTTTCTTCGTTGGGTCCATTGGAATTTCTTTCAGCCAAGATGGAATAGATTTGGATATCTTATCCAAATTGTTAATTCCGTCTATAGACCTTTTACATCAAAATTCAAAGAATTCTGTCGATTGGTATGAATTTTTTACAAATGCAACTTTTTCGGTGAGTATAGCTTTTTTCGGAATATTGATAGCGTCTTTTCTCTATAAACCTGTTTTTTCTTCTTTACAAAACTTGAACGTATTGAATTTATTTCAAAAAAGTGTTACTAAAAAAATTATTCCTGATAAGATAATCAATGTTATATATGATTGGTCATATAATCGTGGTTATATAGATGCTTTTTTTGAAGTATCTTTAATTGGGAGTGTAAGAAAGTTAGCTAAATTCAATTATTTTTTTGATAGACAAATAATTGATGGAATTCCAAATGGAGTTGGTATTTCAAGTTTTTTTATGGGAGAAGCTATCAAATATGTGGGGGGTGGACGAATTTCTTCGTATATTTTCTTTTTTTTATTAATCTTTTTAGTAATTTGTTATTATATATTTATATAATATTATAATTATATAAAAATAAATATTATGAATTATATTAGAATCTAGATTGAATAGATTTA